TTTAATTTGATAAAATGTGGAGGAAAGCGGGGGAAATGGCCGATACTACTGGAAGGATTCCTCTTTGGCTGATAGGTACTGTAACCGGTATTCCTGTGATCGGTTTAATAGGTATTTTCTTTTACGGTTCATATTCCGGATTGGGTTCATCTCTGTAGTAATCGGATAAACCAGATTGTAGACATGAAAAAGTAAGAACTCAGCGGGGCCTCACCTCTCTGATTAGGAGGGGGGTGAGGCCCCGCTGAGTTCTTACTCTTAGAGTGAGACTTTGATCTATTCCATTTAATGTATTCCATAACATGGATATACGTAAAAATATAATCTGTTTTTCAATCAGAAGGGTAAAAGTCTTTTTTTTTTTTTTTTTTAAGTAAGTAAAAAAAAGTTCATTGAATAATTGACGAAGTTCTATTTGCTCAATGAATTACTTCCCCCTTAATTTCTTTTTATTTGTCCACTACTTACTACTTTTTATAAATCTAAATTATAAATCTAAACAGGGGGATGTCGATAGACACGAAAAAGAAGGCATAGTAATCTTTGACGAACAGACGAAAAGGAGAAAAAATTATTATTATTTCAATATAAGACGACACAAGAAAGGGCAGAAAATAAATCCTTTCTTGTGTCGAATAGAAGATTAGGAAGCCTCGTAATGTAATCCCTACTAGAAATATTTGTTCCTTTCCTTTATCCTGCCCTTTCCTTAGATTATTTTCCTTTGTATGCCTATTGTCTATTACTAAGAATGGGATACAAGTAATGAATTCCAGACATACGACGAAAACAATATAAACAAAGCAACAAGGGGTTTACAGAATTTTTGACCATACATAATTGTATCGATCGACAAAAATTTGCGCTTTTTACTTTACCAACTCAATGTTAAAGGATCTCTGGATTTAGAAATTCATTTCGTACAATTGAACCTTTTCAAACTGTTTCTTTTTAAGAACCAAAAAAATTTGTGCCAAAATAACAGATGCCAAGAAGAACAAAAGGCCTTGGACGCGTAATGGATCTTGAAGCACTATTTCTGCATCTCCCTGACCAAACCCCCCCACATTAGGATTGCTTGTTAATGGTTGATCAAGCTTGATAGATTCACCCTCTGAAACAAGAAGTTCTGGTCCTGGAGGTATAATATCAACCACTTTATGTCCATCCGGTGCATCAACTATGGTTATTTCATATCCCCCCTTTTCTTTACGTACTATTTTGCTTACTATTCCTGCCGATGTAGCATTATAGACTGTATTGTTACTCTTGCTCCCATCAGGGTAAATCTGACCCCTTCCTCTATTCCCACCCACATATATTGGATATTTTAAGAAGTGAACGTCTTTCCTCGTAGCAGGATCGGGGGAAAGAATAGGAAAGACAATTTCACTATATTTCTGACCGGGAACAGGACCTATCACAAGAATATTTCTTTTATTTGGACGATAACTCTGAAAGGATAGATTTCCCATCTTTTCTTTCACCTCAGGAGAAATGCGATCCGGAGGGGCTAACTCGAATCCCTCGGGTAAAAGAAGAACAGCCCCTACATTCAAAGCCCCCTTTTTCCCATTAGCAAGAACTTGTTTCAGTTGCGTATCATAAGGGATTCGCACAACTGCTTCAAAGACAGTATCAGGAAGCACAGCTTGCGGAACTTCAATATCCACGGGCTTATTAGCTAAATGGCAATTGGCACATACAATTCGGCCAGTTGCTTCCCGCGGATTTTCATAACCCTGCTGCGCAAAAATGGGATATGCATTTGAAATAGATGCCCGAGTTATTACATATATCATGATCGATACAGAAATGGATCGAGTCATCTGTTCCTTTACCCAAGAAAAAATATTTCTATTTTGCATGGTCCAATCATTGATCCCGGAATTTCTACAATAAATTAGAAAGGTAGCTAGCTAGTATAGTTCCCTATCCACGAGTCTGCCATTGTACTGAAATATAGGACGAATATCCTGAACAGGTAGAAGTCTAAAGAATAAGTAAGATTGAAAATACTTTGTTTATTCTTTATACGCGAAGAAACATTCTTATTTGATTGCTATCAGGGGATCAAATGAGTTCTTCATTCGTTCATTGAATGATAAATGACTACAAGTGAAGGAGATACACGATTTAAATAATGGAAGATCCAATATTTCACAATTGTATCTAGAATAACTGGAAAAGTGGAAACAAGACCGGATATAATTTGATCATTATGAGCCAATCCAAAATCATTGTAGACCGAACCAATCATAAGTTCCCAACCATGGGTCGAATGAAATCCGATCCATAAATCAGTAACTAAAAGAATCGAAAAAGCTTTTATTGTGTCACTCAAGTTATAGAGTAATTCTTGAACCCAAGAATTAAGAATGACAAGTTCTTCATTACCCAGAATAAAATAAACACTTAGAATAGCAAAACATATTATATTTGTCGAGAAATGAAAAATGATATGGAAATGATACTCTTTCTGTGTTTTGACTAATTGTATCGTTTCCTTGTGTATTCCTATACGAGGTTTTTGTATATGTGTTTCCGGGTATTCCTTTATCATTTCGTCCAACAGGAATAGTTCTTCTAATTCTATGAATCTTTCTAGAACGTTTTTCTCTTGAATATCATTCAAGAAAGTTTCGGATTGCCGGGTATTCCACCAATTAATAACCCAAGGTTCCAAACTTTTATTAAATGAGAGAGAGACCCACCAAGGCAAAAATACTATAAATACAAGATATGGGAGGGAAGTCAACGCTTTCCTTTTTTTCATTTTTTTTTTAGTGAATTGTTAATGAATCTGCTCCATTCGTCGATTCTATACTGATATTTCTATTTCTCTGAACACGAATTCTATAACTATAACAAGGTATCAAACCTATGGATCTATTCCCATTTTTGTTTACAAATTGAGTCCTTAGAAATAGAATAAGGGTCCTTTATAATTCTCAGAGATATCTCAATTGAGTAAATTTCAATTAATTTTATCTTCATTTGTTCCTGTCTGTCGATGAATACTCGAAAACCTGCTTGAAGTAAGGAATATTATTCGAATTTCGAGACGAAAAAAGCCTCCAGGATCAATTAATTATTTCGAAATGTTTCACCGCCTAACCGCAGTTTAGGAATAACGTAACATATCAATTCATCTTGGTTATAAAAAGATGAATTCTGTATTACGATTACGAAATAACTGTTCGGATATGTTTGATGAATGCATACTTATTAGACTTTTTACTAGTATAAATTGGACCCAAAAAGTTGCTTTTTATTATAGTTTAGTTGTTCCGTATACGCGCTCCCGCTTTTGTTTTCTTCTATGTGAATTGTCCCGCCAACGGAAGTGTGGGAAATCAAATACTAATATGTTTTGTTTTGCTCGAATGAACTTTCTGAATAAACTTCAATTGTATTAAAAATGGAATTATCAAGTTACTTCCCTCATACTGAGGAAACATTAATCTGAGAAAACATTAATTCTTCAGTTCATTTCAAAATACTTCAATTGGTACCCGCAAGAAATAGGCTAATTCGGCAGCTTTTTGTTCAATTTCTCGTGGAGTAAGATTCTCATCAGTGCCAGTCAAGGGAAGGGCTCCTTGGCCCCTGATTTCCATATAAAGGACACGACGAGGATAAAGACCCTCTTTAATCTCTATTCTGATGGATTGGATATCTCTCATAAGGAAACGAAGGAAAATACGACGATTTATTCCAGGAAATCCCCAACGAAAAATACAAACTATTCCCTTTTTTCTATCAAATTGGTCATAACCACTACCTACATTCCACGCAATTGTACACCACAAATAGGAACTAATGAATAGACCCGCGATCCCATAGAAAGACATCACGATCCCTTGTGGAAAAAAAATGATTTGCTGAGATGGAAATACGGATATAAGATTCCTACCAAGATAACTGGAAGTTCCAACTACTAAGAACCCTAATGAACCTAAAAAAAGGATACAGGCCCAACAAAGATTACTTGTTTTTCGAGACCCCGTTATAAGTTCTATCCATATATGTTCTGATCGCCAGTTCATACTATACTTATACTATACTAGATCTTGTTGTATTCGATTGGAATTGAGAGAATAACCCAAATGAATTTTACTTTACTTTTCTTGACCCCGAAGTAACTCTCATCAACTAGCACTATTTTGACGGGAACTATTAGGAGTAATTGGTTAGATACATTGACTTTCTATTTAATAAAATTTAATAAAATAAAGTATTCGCCGATATATTTTTAACCAGTTGTACTTGCATATAATATGCATGCATTTATGTGGATATTATGTATCCGTATGCATATCCGTCTTTCATTTGTGTTCGGAAAGAGCCACATATCGTATCATATTACACTAACTAAATATCTGTATTATGATCTAGTGTTGAAATAAATTGATGAGATTTGGTCCCATCGAATTTAGACAATCTTATTTTTTTGGACATGAAGAAATAAAGAAGCCATTGCCATTGCCGGAAATACTAGGCCCACTAAAGGCACAAAAATGGAGGGTAAGTTGAAATCTGTCATAGAATGGATGTCCCAATTTAATATTTGTACCTATTATAAAAATATCTTATCTTATGATAAATTAAGTATATCTATTATTATTATAAATAATATTAAGTCGTTAATAAGTGCAAGGAATGTAGAATTGAATTAAGTGTACCTATTCATCTTTCCACATAAATATGTATGATAATTCACTTTATGATAATTCACTTTAAGATAAGAAATTTTATTATTCTTCTTCCCCCATCCTTTCTTCTTTCTATTTTTCTAATAAGGGATTTTTGATTAAAAAGTTTATTATTTATTATGAGTTCACGACTTTCACTATAATCCGATCCAACAAAAAAAAAATGGCGACTCGATTCTATAATAAAAAAATAAAAAGCGGGGGTTCTTGATAGATATAGAAATCACTTCTTTCTATATGTCTTCCATACCATATATGTCTTCTAAATTAATTATACTCATATAATTATAATAATTATATTATAATTATATATAATTATATAAGTATAAGAAATTATATTATATAAATTATATTATATATATTATATAAGTATAAGATAAGTAGATAAGTATAAGTACAAGAAAGAAATTATATAATATAAAATAATATAAATTAAATTTTAAATTAATTTTAAATTATAAAAATTATATAAAAATTATAATTATAAATTAAATTTTAAATTAATTTTAAATTATAAAAATTATATAAAAATTATAATTATAAATTAAGATATATATATATTATTGATATTATTGTCTATATTAAAAATTAAAATTAAATTAATAATTAATCTCTTTCCTTTACCCAATTCTTCGGAAGGAGAAACTCACTCTTTTCTTTTTTTTTTTATCCTATTGATTGATAAAGGGTTTCCGATTACTAATCATGAATAGGGGTAAGATAAAAAATAGATCTGAAGGAAAAGATAAAATACAAAATAATTATCCGAAACTTCTGACTCTTACTACAATACAAGTATAACTTAAATTTTTTTGATTACGATGAACTAAATAGAAATACTCGTTCGCTACAAATAATTGAATCGAGTGCTATACTTTAATTTCTTGAATTTTGATTCAGAGGAAAGAAACCGTGGAGCTGAAATAACTCACTCAGAACACCCTTTAAAGGATTACGTGGTACGATTGGGTCGAATAAGCCCTTATGGAATGAATACTCAGCCGCTTGTGAACCGTCGGGTACTTTTTTTTTCAATGTTTGTTCAATTACTCTTTTACCCGCAAATGCAATGCAGGCATTTGGTTCAGCAATAATGACATCCCCCAACATACCAAAACTGGCTGTTACTCCACCGGTTGTAGGAGATGTAAGGATTGAAACATATAAGGACTTTTTATTTGATTGATAATTATATAAAGCGGAAGATATTTTAGCCATTTGCATCAAGCTTAAACTTCCTTCTTGCATGCGTGCTCCCCCAGAAGCACACACAATAATGACAGGTAAAGATCGATTAGTAGCATACTCGATCAAACGGGTGATTTTCTCGCCGACTACGGATCCCATACTACCCCCCATGAACTGAAAATCCATAACCCCAATTGCTATAGGAATACCGTTTAGCTGACCTATGCCTGTTTGAACAGCTTCAGTTAAACCTGTCTTTCTTTGATAAGAATCAATACGATCTTTATAAGGTTCTTCCTCTGAATGAAATTCAATAGAGTCTATAGGAACCATACCTTCATCCATAGGATCCCAAGTGCCCGGATCAATCGAAAGTTCGATTCTATCTGAACTACTCATTTTCAAATGATATCCACACTGTTCACAAATATGCATTTTTAACTTCAAAAATCTTTCAAAATTTAATCCAAAACAGTTTTCACATTGAACCCATAAATGTCTGTATTTTGTATTTATATTGAAATCATTAGACTTTCCTCTTATATTGAAATCGTCGCCATTAATACGAGTTTTTATACTAGAATTCCCGCTTTTACTACGACTTACACGTTCAGTACAAATGCAACTATAAATATAACTGTTACTGTAATTGTCGGTACCGCCTGAAATAGAACTGCTGACTTCAAAACGAAGATAAGTATCAATGCAACTATTAATGTGATTATTCCAACTAGATTGAATATCATACATGTAATGAGAATCGTAGTGATTCTTACTTTTAGACCCGCTATTCAAATAACTGGGAAAAAAACTTTCTAGTTCACTTAAAAAAGAACTATCATTGTCAATCTCAAAAATCTGATTTTCAATATCAAAATATACAGAATAACGGTCACCATTACTATCCCTAACTAAAAAAGTGTCATCAGAGATCAAACTCCAAATATTCCCGATATCAAATAAATAATCAACATTACTGAAAGTATAACTGTCACTATTACTCCAACTAGGAGTGTTTTTCCCCGTATTATTTATAATGGGTTCTTCACTTCCACTGGTATTTCCAATAGTATCAGAACTATCCATTGATTTACTTAACCCACACCTATGTTCTAACTTTTCGTTAAACAACATCGAATTGAACCACCATTTTTCCATAGAGTCTTACCATCCCCTATTTGATGAAAATACAATAGATGAATAGTCATTCGATGAATAATCATTTTACTATTTGATTTCCTATCAGAATTAAGCATATGAATCCAATCACTAGGATTGTTAACTAACAACTAATGAGTATTGAAAGAAATCATTCTCTTTTTGGGGGAAGCCGGGGGTATCACTTCGATATACCGATATATATATATATATATATATTTATTAATAGATATGATAGTATGATAGAATCTTTTTCTCAATAGATATGATAGTATGATAGAATCTTTTTCTCAATTATCACTATAAAGACAGGTTTCTTTCATGTCATGTACAAATTCTCAAGGAAAAGATAAGATAAATAGTTCTTTCTTTTCTTCTTATAAATTTATAAATGAATTCTTCATTCTAATAGAATCTCGTATCGTATAATTAAATAATA